GGTGGAAAAATATGGGTACGTATATTTCCAGACAAACCCGTTACAGTAAGACCTGCGGAAACACGTATGGGGTCGGGTAAAGGATCTCCCGAATATTGGGTAGCTGTTGTTAAACCAGGTAGAATACTTTATGAAATGGGTGGAGTAGCAGAAAATATAGCTAGAAAGGCTATTTCAATAGCGGCATCCAAAATGCCTATACGCACTCAATTCATTATTTCGTGATCTAAACGTATAACCAAAAGAAAGAGTTCTTGGAATAAAAAAGCAATTGCAGGTTTCGTTTCTTTTTTTTTTTTTAGCCCCTTTTGTTTTGCATTGAAAGAACAGATAAAAAAATGATATGATTCAACCCCAGACCTATTTGAATGTAGCAGATAACAGCGGGGCCCGAGAATTGATGTGTATTCGAATACTAGGAGCTAGTAATCGCCGATATGCTCATATTGGTGATGTTATTGTTGCTGTGATCAAAGAAGCAGTACCAAATATGCCCCTAAAAAGATCGGAAGTGATCAGAGCTGTAATTGTACGTACTTGTAAAGAACTCAAACGCGATAATGGTATGATAATACGATATGATGACAATGCTGCAGTTGTCATTGATGAAGAAGGAAATCCAAAAGGAACTCGAGTTTTTGGTGCGATCGCCCGAGAATTAAGAAAGTTAAATTTTACTAAAATAGTGTCATTAGCCCCTGAAGTATTATAAGATAAGAACATCATCATCATATAGAGTTATATTATAAGTTATAGTAGTGTATTTTGAATGATTAATAGATTGTGTCTCACGTATATACCTTTAATAATGTTACTTCATAACAAAAAATATCATGTTTATTATATCCAAATTTTTAGGAACCACAAATTTTAGTTCATTATGGGTAGGGACACTATTGCTGACATAATAACTTCTATACGAAATGCTGACATGCATAAAAAAGTAACGGTTCGAATATTATCTACTAGCATCACTGAAAGCATTGTAAAAATACTTTTAAGAGAAGGTTTTATAGAAAACGTGAGAAAACATCGGGAAAACAACAAAGATTTTTTGGTTTTAACCCTACAACATAGAAGAAATAGGAAGGGGCCATCTCAAACTATTTTAAATTTAAAACGGATAAGTCGACCTGGTCTACGAATCTATTCTAACTATCAAAGAATTCCTAGAATTTTAGGTGGTATAGGGATTGTAATTATTTCTACTTCTCGAGGTATAATGACAGACCGAGAAGCTCGATTAGAAGGAATCGGCGGAGAAATCTTGTGTTATATATGGTAATCCTTCTACTATCAAAATTAGATACGAAATTGACTATTTGTGAAAAAAAAAAAGAGAAAGAGTTATCTAATATCACTCCTCCTCCATTAGTTGATATTTCAAGGGGGTTTTACCTGGAATGAAGGAACAAAAATGGGTTCATGAAGGTTTAATTACTGAATCACTTCCCAACGGTATGTTCCGGGTTCGTTTAGATAATGAAGATCTGATTCTAGGTTATGTTTCAGGAAGGATCCGACGTAGTTTTATACGGATACTACCAGGAGATAGAGTCAAAATTGAGGTAAGTCGTTATGATTCAACCCGAGGGCGTATAATTTATAGACTCCGCAACAAAGATTCAAACTCGAACGATTAGGTGATTTTAGATTACTTTTGGGGAGATACAATTCGAGATTTTAAATGAAATTTCAAGAAACTTATTTTCTTCCACTAAGTAAATTAGGAATTAAGTTTAAGTTAAGGAATGCAAAATATGAAAATTAGGGCCTCTGTTCGTAAAATTTGTGAAAAATGTCGACTGATCCGTAGGCGGGGACGAATTATCGTAATCTGTTCCAACCCAAGACATAAACAAAGACAAGGATAATTTTTCTAAAAAGAACTCCCTAAAGGACCCCAAATGTACAAATAAAAATAAAAGATCTGTTTTAACATGAAATGGATATATCCATATATCTCTGACTCATATTTATGAGATGATAAAATATGGCAAAACCTATACCAAGAATTGGTTCACGTAGGAATGGACGTATTGGTTCACGTAAAAGTACACGTAGACTACCAAAGGGAGTTATTCATGTTCAAGCAAGTTTCAACAATACCATTGTGACTGTTACAGATGTACGGGGTCGGGTTGTTTCTTGGTCCTCGGCGGGTACTTGTGGATTCAAGGGTACAAGAAGAGGGACACCATTTGCTGCTCAAACAGCAGCAGGAAACGCTATTCGTACAGTAGTCGATCAAGGTATGCAACGAGCAGAAGTAATGATAAAAGGTCCTGGTCTCGGAAGAGATGCAGCATTACGGGCTATTCGTAGAAGTGGTATACTATTAAGTTTCGTACGAGATGTAACCCCTATGCCCCATAATGGCTGTAGACCTCCTAAAAAAAGACGTGTGTAAAAATAAAGATTGAAGCGATTTCAAGAGAAATAAATGATTCAATGATCTCATAAAATAATATTACTATGGTTCGAGAGAAAGTAAGAGTAT